GTCTAACGAGATACTATGTAGAATAAGATCGTCAGGTGAGTCACATATTGCGCATTTACCGCTTTCGAATTTTGGAAATTGGATTTAGACTTTATCGACTTATTTCATATCATGGTTCAGGCGTTAAAAATCAGTGAGGTTTACTCTTCCTTTTCGATGCCCGTGGAACTACTATCAATGGTTTACTTCTTGGGAATGTTAAAAAAAAAAAAAGATTACTACGTGATTTTTTGAATATGCCTATATCTATCGCTTTTGCTTCATTGATTTGATTCTCTCAATAGATACCGAGATTCATATTGGAAATCAAAAATATAGTAATTCAAACTATAAGACATAGGAATAATTCAGATTGATCAGAACAAATAGATATAGCAAATAACTGGAATTGGATGCTATGTCAATCCCATATATGGAATTGATATTCACATATATCAAGATAATATTGTAGATTGATATATAGATCCATATCAAATGCAGCCTCTATCTTTATTTTATTCCAGGGGGCAGCTTTATAACAACAATCTAACTAATAAATAGTATGGTAGAAAGAAATAGATGAATCTTTCTACCATACTATCTATCTATTAGAATACTGCCGATTCTAGTCCACTCATTTCATTTAAGACATAAAATTGGAATCTTTTTCATTTTATTTCGTCAATTTTGGCTAAGAACTCAGAAGTCAAGTTTCATTCAAATTAGTTAATAATTAATCGTTTTGACTGACTGTTTTTACATAAATGATAAGTAGAAAAGCGGTAGGAACTAGAATAAATAGTGCAGTAGCAATAAATGCAAGAATATTTACTTCCATAATCTCATCGGTTTTTTACTTTGCAATAACTCGGGATTTAATCCCATAGAGATGATAAATCTTTGGCCTGTAAATTCAATGAATGAATATTACCTCTCGATGATCTTGAATCAGATCAATATCATGAATAACAATATCTGAACTATCAAATCAATTCGTCGTCGAGAATTGAATAGTATAACATAGGAAGTTCTTTTATCCATACCGCCCCAAACTTGGATTGCTGACCTAATCCAAAATTCCTTTATTTATTTATCATTTTTTATTATCTGTTCTTTTTTTCTCTCTAATCTATCTAGTTCCTTATTTTATTGTACAATCATCTGATGAAGTCTCATCAAATAGCTCTTCCACTTCCAGTCGTCACATAGTTACAAACCCAAACAAACAATAAAAGCTAAATGAAAAAAGAAATACGGATTTCCCTTTTGCTTTGACAATGGAATTCTTCCCCCGGTCCCCTTCATAAAAAGGGAGAGATTTTTTGATATATTTATTTTATTGGATCCGTCGGGACTGACGGGGCTCGAACCCGCAGCTTCCGCCTTGACAGGGCGGTGCTCTGACCAATTGAACTACAATCCCAGGGAAATACGGGATCTAGCAGAAAATTTGATTTGTTTTTATCTCCGGATCGGGTATTTCTGAAGTACAAAGGGGGTTATATCATCTCATGGCGGATTGGCGAATTATTGGGCCGAGCTGGATTTGAACCAGCGTAGACATATTGCCAACGAATTTACAGTCCGTCCCCATTAACCGCTCGGGCATCGACCCAGGAAGAATCCATTTTCGACTTATTGGTAATCCATGATCAACTTCCTTTCGTAGTACCCTACCCCCAGGGGAATTCGAATCCCCGCTGCCTCCTTGAAAGAGAGATGTCCTAAACCACTAGACGATGGGGGCCTGCTTGACCAACGGCCATCATACTATGATCATAGTATGATCAGTTTTTTGAAATTGTCAATATAATCGAATGATTCTATCCGAGGGATCTTTCCCCCTTCCAGAATTGCATAGAATTGTTTTTTATTCGTCATTGACGAATTATTCATTAGAATCGACATTAGAAATCTAGTAGAAGAGGAGGATTTTTTCTCCAAGAATTTAGTTCAGAAGACAAGTGGAATCTCTTCATTTCATGATTCGATGAAATATCTTGAATTTTATGTTGAATTGCTAGGTGTATGTACATGTATCAATCAAGTGAATTTTGTTCTGGTGGGATCAATTCAATAAAAGAAAAAAGCAATTCGAGTCGGTCTTGAAACAATTCATTACATTTTCTCCTAGACTTCCTAGGTAAATCCATTTTTTTTATTATTCAACAATGAGCCGCTAGACACTATGTAGCTACTGCACGTACTTAATGCATATATACTTATGTTTATAATATATGTACATATAGATATTTTATCCACATAGTGAATAATTCCGGAATTAAATAAAAAAGGCCCTTTTAACTCAGTGGTAGAGTAACGCCATGGTAAGGCGTAAGTCATCGGTTCAAATCCGATAAGGGGCTTTGTAAAACCCCAATCTAGTATTCATATTTGATGGGAGAATTGTATTTTTATTTGTAATAAAAAAAGTAACTAACTGGATAATACATTATCATTATACTTAGTTATAAAGTTGAACATTTGTTTAGTCAATTTTCATTAGTATGAATTTAGGAAT